TTGGGACTCCCCGAATAGGATTTGAACCTATGACCCATCAGTTAACAGCCGATCGCTCTACCGCTGAGCTATCGGGGAATATAAAAAATCAATTTGAAAAAGAACGGACATCTCGCTTTGATATTTCTATAATATCAAATTAAGATTATATTTCTTTAGTTTGTAGCTGACAACTCCCACATCCCTTCTGCTCAGAAAATTTCTTTTGTATAATTCGGAGAAGAAAAAATCAATTGTAAAAAAAAAAATTTGATCAAATAATATATATATTATTAAACAAAACTGATAAACAAATTTCCATAACTTAACAGATAAAAATATTAGGATTACTAGTATAGAAGACAAAAAGAAATCAACCAATCCAAATGAGATTATATATTATAAGTATCTGTACTAGACCCTGATCTTAGGAATTAAAAATCCGCATATACATACCTGAAAATAGATATTACTATATTCAAATTTTAATTTGGGATTTCGAAATAAGCCAGAGCAAATGAAGAAAAAAATGGAGTTTTGTAAAACGAAAGTAGCAATCTATGGTAAAGGCGGAATCGGCAAATCGACAACGAGCTGTAACATTTCAGTTGCCTTAGCACGGCGTGGTAAGAGAGTCTTACAAATCGGATGTGACCCGAAGCATGATAGTACCTTTACCCTCACAGGATTCCTAATACCTACTATTATAGATACTCTGCAATTAAAGGATTATCATTATGAAGATGTATGGCCCGAAGATATTATTTATGCAGGTTACGGCGGAGTAGATTGCGTTGAAGCGGGCGGACCCCCCGCAGGAGCGGGTTGTGGAGGATATGTGGTGGGAGAAACTGTTAAACTACCGAAAGAATCAAATGCATTTTATGAATATGACGTAATATCATTTGATGTTTTGGGAGATGTTGTTTGTGGGGGCTTTGCCGCACCGTTAAACTATGCGGATTATTGCGTAATAATAACAGACAATGGATTCGACGCTTCGTTTGCAGCCAACCGTATTGCTGCATCGGTGAGGGAGAAAGCTCGTACCCACCCGTTGCGATTAGCAGGTTTAGTTGGAAACCGAACATCTAATAGAGATCTTATCGATAAATATGTAGAAGCCTGTCCTATACCTGTACTAGAGGTATTACCTCTGATTGAAGATATTCGAATCTCCAGAGTAAAAGGAAAAACGTTATTTGAAATGACTGAAACTCAACCGACTCTTGACCAAGCGTGTCAATTTTACTCAAACGTCGCCGATCAGTTGTTGTCCCAACCAGAAGGGGTCGTGCCAAGAGAAATACCGGACAGAGAATTATTTAATTTACTATCTGATTTTCATTCAAATAGAGTAAGTAAAGACAAAAAAAATGATGATGAAGACACCCAATTTGTCATTTCAACTGATTTTACTATGATTTGAATTTGAGATGTTGCAGTGATTTCTTACTTATTAAAACTCCCATTTAATATTTTTCTGTACTTGAAATTTAGATATTAGATTCCTACCTGTTTCAATTATTTCATCGATTTTTTATTTTTCAGGCGCAGGAAATTATGAAAACTATTGACACTGCATTCGAATGCGAGACTGGTAGTTACCACACTTTTTGTCCGATCAGTTGCGTGGCTTGGCTATACCAAAAAATTGAGGATAGCTTCTTCTTAGTTATAGGGACAAAGACCCGTGGCTATTTTTTGCAAAATGCTTTGGGAGTTACGATTTTTGCGGAGCCCCGCTACGCAATGGCAGAATTAGAAGAAGCTGATATATCAGCTCAGCTGAACGATCGTGAAGAATCAAAAGAAATATGTATACAAATAAGACGGGATAGGAATCCCAGCGTCATTATTTGGATCGGTACATGCACTACAGAAATAATAAAAATGGATTTAGAGGGGATGGCTTCCAAATTAGAAAGAGAAATTGGGATCCCAATTATCGTGGCACGAGCTAATGGATCGGATTATGCTTTCACTCAAGGGGAAGATACTGCATTAGCTGCTATGGTACATAGATGTCCAGTAATTGATATGGCGATTTCTAAGAATGAAGTGTGTATGGGTGATTGCGACAACTCGTACAAATCTAAAGACCAATCTCAAATCAAGACGTACAAATTAGAAACTCATAATTTAGTACTTTTTGGATCGTTGCCATCAAATGTAGCTTCTCAGCCGAATTCAGAGCCGAAACACCAAAACATCTGTGTGACGGGTTGGTTACCGTCTCATCGATATGCGGAACTTCCGTCGCTTGGCGAAGGAATTTACGTTTGTGGCGTAAATCCGTTTCTAAGTCGTACAGCAACCATTTTAATGCGACGCAGAAAGTGTCGCCTCATCGGGGCACCCTTCCCAATTGGTCCCGACGGAACACGAGCATGGATGGAAAGAATTTGCGATGTGCTTGGCATGAAACCCAAAGGTTTAAAAGAAAAGGAAGAACAGATATGGAAGAATCTTTCAAAATATATAAAAATTATAGGTGGAAAATCTGTCTTTTCTATGGGGGATAATTTACTGGAAATATCTCTAGCTAGATTCTCAGTTCGATGCGGAATGATTGTCTATGAAATAGGTATTCCTTATTTAGATAAGCGATATCAAGCTGCGGAATTATCCCTTTTAAAAACCACCTGTGAGGTAATGAATATACCGATGCCACGAATCGTGGAAAAACCCGACAATTATAATCAAGTCCAACGAATGCACGAACTGGAACCTGATTTAGCTTTTACAGGAATGGCTCATGCCAATCCTTTAGAGGCTAGGGGGATTGATACAAAATGGTCTGTCGAATTCACATTTGCTCAAATACATGGTTTTGCTAACGCCGCGGATGTACTTGAATCGGTCACTCGCCCCTTGATGCGCAATCCTGGTTCAATCCCTTCTTGGAAGAATCTCTCGAAGCAAGAACCTCTTCATTGTTGACCTCTTCTTCTTATTGCTTGGTTCGGCTGTGCCGAACCAACAAAGGTCTATCCGAATGATCAGCCAAATGCTCATTTGAAACATCCCAGAAAAGAAGAGAATTTATTCTATTACAAGATGCAATAGTCGACATTTTTGCATTGCCTGTCGCAAGACTTTTCCATATCCAACCATTCCCTTTGTCAATACCTATGTTGCTAACTACCGTTTGTGTGGTGCGGTATGCGCCTGATGTCGCGCGCGCCGCACACCCCGCGACTCCCATATAACGGGAGTCATACATTTACGTATGAATAGTATAGACAAAATATGTTTGATTGCTGTATAATAAGACGTAATATGGGGATGGATTACCAGCAGTAACATGATAAGGTAAACACATCGAGCGGGGATACTCATAATTCATTTGGATGTTCGTGTCATTTCAACCTACTTGATTAACCATAGTAATTGTTAAAATGAATCGATTACCACTGGAAAGTATTCGTATCCAGCAGCGATAGGCTGGGAACAACTTCCGGTGGGGCGGAAACTGAAAATGAATTAGGGGACTAATCATTATGAAGAAAATTGAGGTTAATTTAATATTAAATTTTTGCTTTAGAGCGTCATTAATCGGTTGGTTAAAAAACATGAGTCCTTCCCTATTATTTGGTTTTTATTACGGATTGCTGCCAACACTGCCCATCGGACCTTCGCAAATTTTATGTCTGAGGTCTTTTCTTCTATGGGGGGATTTTAGCGGTGTAGCTGCGCTCATCGGATCAATGACTGGTCAGTTACTAGTCTTTTCGTCTGTTTTCATTTCACCAATTTATTTGTTGATTCCGAGACCTAACCTGGTAACTATTGCGGTTCTACCATATATGTTTCTATTCTGGTCCCGAACCAAAGATTTACCTGATTACCAGGCTCTCCGCCCCGCGCAGTCAATTCGCGATTCGAGAGTTGCAAGCACATTCCCGAATAGTCCAGTTCTCCAGCCATTCAATCCAATTTTGTTGCCAAACGCGACATTAGCAAGATTGATTTATCTAGTTATGTTCCGTTACAGCAACAGTACGATATTCCTAATGGGTAGTTTATCGGGCTGGTTGGTCGGCCATCTCTTGCTCGGGCAATCGTCTAGATTATCGATGCATCGCATCGAGAAGGACTCACCAATACTTCATATCTGGCTGAAACGTGTCATGTATAAGACTTTTAGTATTGTTTCGTTCATCACTATGCTATCGTATCCGGGTAGGTCCCCGGTCCCTTTCGTGACGAGAAAATTTGAGGATGAATTAATCAGATATGATAAAACCTGTTTGGATTTACCATCCTCCGCAAAATGGCTTTGCGAGCCATGGCCTAACTCGTTTGTTGATCCCCGTAGGACGAATCGACCCATGCGGCACAGGCCGATCAGTCGGATAAGCCATCGAAGCGACGTTAAAAGGAGGGTATCAACTTGCTTCTTCACCGAGTGTGTAAACGGGAGCAACTCACGGTTGGTTTTTGCATCTTTGCCTGGTTCGTCAATTCTTGAAGAGTAGTTAAGAAAATCCCTAAAGGGTTTCGATGTTTCGTCATCAACTCCGTCTCATTATCAAAGCTGGATCCTGGATCATCCGAATGAGAGAGAGAATTTGCATAACGAACTGAAAGATCGCATTAGGCTTCTAAATAATGGATGTGTCTTCTCGGGAGCAATAGGAAAAAGAACGAAATCAAAGATTGAAGGGTATATGGGACTACCCAAAATATATGATCCTTTAATGAGTCAATTGCATCGTGTCAGAGTTCCGAATTCACGGTCGTTCCTTACGATTTGTGAAACGACGACGCCAATACCGAAAACGTATGAATATTTTGCGGGGGTAGTAAACCGTGAAAATAAAATTGAAACTCGGATTTTGAATAAACATAAAGAATTTGTGAATAATAAGATTCCTCTTCCTTGGGAACCATTATCTCCAGATGCTACTGAAGTTTCTGAATTTTTGTTCGATAGATTAATACCCAATGAACAGAAACTGGATAGTTTGGAATTAAGAAGCATTTTGGAAGCAATAAATAATTTTCAGCCTTCCGTAACTTGGGAGGATATCTTCAAGCTGCTACCAACGGATCGGGCTCTATTTTTTATTTATTTCGAAGATATGTGTAGGAATCCGAATCGTGCTTTTCTGTCTGATGCATCGTTGACCGGTCGGAAAAAAGTATCTTTCATGATGGGTCGCAGAAGGAAAATATGTTTGACTCATCGAATTGAGGATCTTGAAAGGGATTTGTTTCGTAATACTCAATTCATAAATGAAAGTCGATTTGATATACCTGGTATGGAAAGCGATATTCGTAACAAAAAGCTCAGAAATTTAGCTACTAATTTTGGAAAAACGGGGTTAAGGTCAGCTAAACTACTGAAACGATATTCGAAAGCTTCTGATTTCCGTCGAAGGCTTATTAAAGGATCTATGCGGGCCAGAAGGCGTAAAACGCTTATCTGGAGAATGCTGCAGGGTAAGATTCATTCTCCATTTTTTATAAGATGGATGGAAATACCCGGTTCCACCTCATCGTGGAGCAAAGGCTCAACAGAATGGGATCCTGAAGTAGCAATGGTTGATACGAGGGGAGGAACGAACCCCCAAGTAGAGCAAGTATCAATCACTCCTTCTTCTCAAAGGAGTTTTGGTAGATCGAAATACGAACGCTTGAATCTCGCTGCTAGATTAGACATGGGTTCGATCCATACGGGTAGGGGGTTATTGCCGGTCTCGCAATCCAATTTCAGAAGATATGTTAAGTTACCTCTCTTGATTATACCTAAGAATATTGGTCGAATATTATGCCTCCAAGTTCCCGAATGGGGTGAAGATCGGATCGATCCGTGCAGGGAGTCCCATGTAATCTGTAGCTATGACGGTGAAGAATTCCCAGAAAATAGGTTTCCTGGTCGTCGGTTAAAGGACGGTGTTCAAACAAAGATTCTGTTTCCATCTCAGCTGAAACCTTGGCATAGTAAAAGGAGGAGGTCACTCAAGAAAAAGGGACTTACTAATCAGTCCATCAAGCCTGAGGTATCGTCTAATGACGGTTATGTAGATCAATTAGGAAAAGAAAGAGTTCAGTTTAGTTATTTAACTGCTTGGGGATTTCAAACGGATGTACCTTTCGGGACTATCAGGAAGGATCCTTCGTTCTGGAATCCGGTAAGACAAAGAATCGTAAAAACTTTCGGGAAGAAATTTGCGTCGCAAACTAAGCGGGTAGGCCGTTTCATAAACAGCTTGATCGAGTCTATGCGATTCGAACGGACGGTACTCAATCCGTCTATTGGAGTTGAAGCAATTGGGGGAACTACCAGTACGAACAACGTCGAGGGACGGGGTCCCGCGGATGTGGGCTCGAGGATCAGGAAGAACGAAAACCTTGCTGGTCATGACGCTATCGATGGAAAGGCAGAAATGACATCAAATAAAATTAATCGCAATATCCAATCAGTTTCTGATGATGGTGAAGCGTTGCTGGGATACACCACCAACGAATTCAAATCGGATACTCAATCGGAAATGATGAATCTATTTGGCGATGCAGGTCCCGGAGGAAACGACCGAAGAGCATTACGAAGATGTATCGAGGAAATGGACATTCAGAAATTACGCGACACAATTATTGGCGGATCGTCCAAATCGGAAATAGAATCTATTGCTATTCAACAAAGGCTTCTGGATCTTCACACATGGGTTGCTAAACCAAATAACAATTGTGTCTCGTCAGTGATCAAATTATATAAAAAATTTTTGGAAATTAATGCTTATTCCGCGACTGGATTTGAAGCATTGGAGGCCCACTTAGTACGGACTGTCAGTGGTATTGCCTAAATTCACGAAGAGAAGGAACAATCAAATCCGGACGTTTCTAACCAACGGGCTGCATTGCTGGGGATTGGTAGTAATGGCTCCACTGGGTTTATTTCTCAAGCTTATGTTTTTGATGGAGTATGGTCCACCTGTTTGAGAGATGGGACGGACTTAACCGCCGCCTCGTCAGAAGATGAAGTGAGTGACAAAAGCTTCGGCAGAAGCGCAAACGACATAAGCAACTACGAAGCAAAATACTTCGGGGATGTATCAGCTCATAATTTGCATCAATATCCATATATTGATGAAAGCATAATAAAATATGGGAGAGATTGGGGATTCCTCAAATCGATTAATGCATTGAATGCAAATGATTGGAAAAGCCGCTTGGATTGTCTCGATCGATACAACTTACCGATCGAAATGTGGTCCCGAATATCTCCAAAAAAATGGAAGAATTTTCTTCATAAGGCAAATAATTCTGATTGGGTTGATGCAAGCGTCCACGAAAGGGGAAACCACCATTTGTTCAAAAGAAGGGCAGAAAATCATTCTATTTATGCGGAAAACTCTTTGCTAAAGGCTCGAATCGCGAATCTCAGTAAACAACGGGAGTGTAGCAACCTACTGCACAGTTTTGCTAATTTCTCGCGAGACACGGATGTGCAAGGGTTCACGACGCGGCAAAATGCGATCGAACGAAGAATCCGATCCATAAACCGTATGAGACAAATCGCCAAGGAAAGGAGGAAAAAGGTGATTGCCCGTCCAGTGATCTTTAATTCCAGAATGAAATGGAATGTGAAGTTAGATTCAGCCCCATGGGTGGTCGCCCCGGATTCGGTAGAGACGTATAGAAACAAGACGATTTTTATACCTGACGAATTGGTACCGATCGAGGCATATGAAGCCCTATTTGGAGACAGATCCCACGAAGAATTTGGCATAGCGCTACCATTCAACAAATTTTCAAATGATAAGTCTGAGGTACGTAAGCGAAGGTTCGCCACTAGGCAATCCTTCCATCCTAAACGTCGATGGAAATTTAGACCCAAGCTGTTGGAGCGAAAATCAGAGAAATTAAGGGAACTTGCGTCTACCATTCACGTGATGGGAAATCACGAAACTATTATTGCATTTACTGAAGACACGGATTTAGAACCAGACTTACTAAGTCTGATTCTTGGCCGCGGTAGACGCAAAGTTCTGAATCATCTGTTTTTCGATGCATATTCGCGTAGGGCTAAGGTCCTTACCGATCAGATCTTGATGTATAAAATGATTAGTACTTTACCAAAGTTCAGAAAGAAATTTAGGAAGGTATTAGACAAAAAAGGATTTGATGAATTTGTATTGTGCTTACCTAAAAAAGAAAGGGATAGGGGGGGGGTTCATTCCATATTTTACAACATTGAGGATTTGTTTTCCCCGAGGTGTCGTCGGCAGTTACGGCTTCTCGAATATCTTTCAATCCCGAGCCACACGGACTTCCCCGATTCTGTATTGGATTTCGTTCCCGGAGAGGGTGCAGCAGGAATGAATGGTTACGAAAACCCAATTAAAGTACAACGAATTAAACGTCTTTTGTGGCCAACTCATCGTTTGGAAGAATTGGCTTGTGTCGGCAGATTCTGCTTTGGTGCTACTGACGGCAGCCGAGCGGCTACACTTAGAATGAAGATGTACCTCGATACTTGATTCTCGAGATTGGGCTCGGCACGTAATTGCGAATTATTGCTCGATCATCCGATTGAAGTTACCGATCACTTGGTAGCTTCAATCAGATTTCTACCCCGATTATTGAATCCCATTCCCTAAAAGAATCAAGACTTATTGTTACTAAAAACAGGTAGTTGTTCGGTGAATCTAACAAATTTAGGGATTACTACTACCTATCTACCAATTTATATACAGATAGATAGGTACAGATACAGGCAGATACAATTAAGTTTGTATCATTCCATTTAGTAATAATTAGATTATTTGGATAGCGTAATAAATCCATTAGACAATTGTTGTTAATACCACTATCACGAATAAAGGAGTGTATACCAATCCGTCGCAAGTCCTTGAGGAAAAGGAGAAGATGGGATCTACTCAATCTCAGATATCTCAGATAAGTCTTCGAGTTTTGAAAATTACCTACCACTTGAAATTCCACCCCAGAGATTATTCCTCTCAAAGAGGTCTTTGGAAACCACTGGGAAGACGCAAAAGCATTCCAAATCATTTGTTCAAGAGAAATATAGATTCGTATAACAGATCAGTGAGGGAGCCGGGTATACGTGGATCGAAGGACTATCAGTCCGGATTTGTGAAAACGTTTTTAGTAAGATAGAGACAGTTCAAAAACAATACCCCGTACTCTCCTGCGGGTCGTCCCGAAGCTGCTCTGCTGCTCAACTCAAAAGGGCGGCAATGAGGTTAAGCAGTGCGTCACATCCTTCCCAAAAGGAATAGAAAAGTGATAACTCGGGGATGGAGACGTCCGATGCAATTGACACAGTTGGCACCGATGCCAGCTGGTCTGGTGTCGATGGTGTTGACTTGAAGCGTAAGAAACTGCTCCAATAGAATCAGACCGTAGATAAGACTGGTGTAAATAATTCAAATTTAAATTTACACCAGTCTTATCTATGGTCTCTCTTTCCCCGATGGAAAAAGAAGTACTACTCAGAGAAGAGGCACGAGCTAGGAAGAGAATGCCGCGGCCTATAATAAACTTAGGAATACCAGGAGAACCAAGTAACGAAGCAAAGGATAAAAGAGAATTGATTGATGGAGTAGAATTGGTGGATAAGTGCTAATTGTCCCAGACAAGGCCGAAGGAACGACAGTGTCGACAGTGTCGACTAAATTGGTAAATTTGGTAAATTTGGTAAATGGTTTCAATTATTTGGTAAAAGGTGTTTGTAAAATGGAAAAAGTGGTATTGACCAAATTGGTTAGTAAAATGTCTTATTAAAATGTTTCAAATTTGTTTTATTGAAACCATTTACCAAATAATTAAAACCATTTACCACATATAACAAATTAGTGATTGTTTGTTTCTCTCTGTTTTGTTATGTGTTGTTTTGTTCTATTTGTTTGTCTTCTTATCTTTCTATTTGTTTCTATTCTTATCTTCTAGATTGTGTCTGTATGTCTTTTTGCTTTTCTTTTCTTATCTCTTCTATTCTGTGTGTGTGTTATCTGTTTCTGTTTGTTTCTTTCTTCTTTTCTTTCTTCTTTTCTTTTCTATTCTGTGTCTTTTTAGTATCTAGGGGGTTAGTCTCCTATTCAATAGAAAAGAGGCTAAGGGGGTAATTGAACAGATGTTTCCAAATTAGAAGAAGAGATGAATGAGATATCTGTTTATTATCTTGTAGATATCTTTCTTCGTATCTTCTTATTATCCTCTCTATCTATATCTTTTCTTAAAGAGATAGAAAGAGAAGAGATAAGAGATAAGAGATGAAATAAGAAATATCTAGAGAGACCTTCTTTCTAGCTATCAGAGAGCCTTCATTCAGAGAGTAATCAATCTGAATTGTTTAGTTGGAACCAACAGAAAGCCCTCAGAAAGACCTCAGAGAGCAATCAATCTGAATTGGTTAGTTGGCTCAAAAAGCCCTCCCCTCAGAGAGTAATCAATCTGAATTGATTTGTTAGTCATTTAGTTTCTAGAGGGATAGATACCCCAATAAATTCTCTACTACATGTCTGCAAGATACCATCTAATAAATGAAAGACAAGAGATCGGTTGTCTGCGCGGGTAAGTAATAAAAGTCCATCATTTTCTAAGCTAAGGGGAACACCTAATCTCTCCTGACAAATTGATTTGACTAGATAGGCAAGAAGCACAATCTCGTGAGAAGCAAGAATACGGGAAGACAACAGCCCTCCGTGATATCTACTCCCTCCGACTTTACCGCTTTGCTCTTCTTCAACGCTTCCGTAATAGGGGTTTACGCGGGACGGTAAGTAAATGTTTTCTCTTTGGTTTAACGACGACTGAAACAAGGCAAGCTCATGAAGAATAGGATGACTTCTAACCTTCTGAAGATAAGTTTCCTGTTCAGAGCTGCTAAGAGAGGCACATAAATCTATCACCCTTTGGCGTATAGCTCCATTTCCTAGAAGGCTAGCTCCATTCAATCCCGAATAGAGAATTGTTTTAAGCAGTTTCTTTGGTATTTTGTCTCCCCATTTGGCCATTACGGCTGACCAGAAATCGCCTGTCTGGTAAGCTTCTAATGTAAGGGGTGCTAAACCCTTCCCAGTCAGTCCTGCATAGATGCCTGTATGGCATGCCACCATATCTATTTCTTCAATCACAAGATCATTAGGAAGCAAACTTTTATTCAGTATCTGTTTGATCACACTCTTGCAGTCCCGCTTGAGGCTAGAGATCGTCCCTGACCCTTGGTTACCCCGGGGAATCAGCCTCGGATAGCCTTGCGAATGAGCATATGACATCGCAAAAAGTCCCTGAATTGGGCATCTACGATTGTAGTATGTGCTGTTTTGCCGTCTAAAGAGACGAAACAACATATAAACGGTATCTACGATGGCGTTTGCTGCGCTATTTATTGTGTCTATTAGATCTTTGTAACTGGAAGGTATCTGTTTCAGTCTATCAATACCTCCCTCTAATGCGGATGCAAGCGGGTAACTTCGTCCCTCCATAGTGGTTGATAATTGTAGCTCTATTGGGAGAGGGATGGCCACTGCTTCTGATTTTTCCATGAAGGAATAGCGCCTACCTATCTCTTCCCTAGTCGATTGTTCCACTTGCACTATCTTTCGTGCCTCCTCTAGTATTTGCTTCTCGGTCCAATCCTCTCGCAAATTGGATAATGCTTCCCCTAACCAGTTGTATTTCGTCAGAAATGCCTCTGTTTTATTTGCTTCTGGTTCTGTTAAGCTGCCTACCTTAGACATTATTATGTCTAGAAGGTTCATCTTATTCTTGAGAACTAACCGTGGCTTTTCTCTTAGGAGAGGAGGCTTACCGCATTGCTTTTTTGTCTCGATAATATCTAAACTAGCTACGTTGTTACGACTATTTTCACTCTCGGCACTTTCAAGGCTGGTCGGACTCTTTAGACAATATTCACTAATTTTCTCAAATGTACTAAATTCGTCTATTTTGTCAAAGGTGACAATACTGTCGGCACTGGGTAAACTAAATTTGGTAAATTTACCAAATTTACCAAAATAGTCGACACAGTCGACACAGTCGACACTGTCGACACTGTCGACACTGGGTAAACCAAAATTCCCAACTATTTCTTCCCTCTCAACCGGTTTTCTATTAGGCGGGGACGATTCTCCCTGATGGAGCGCCTCATAGCATTCAGATTGAGTCATTTTATAGTTTTGTTTATCCCTCTGAAAACCTTCCCAGGGTTCCAAATCCATTAAGGATTTTCCTACTTCTTTGAATAAGCTTCTTTGAAGAGGCTTACCATGACATAAGCTAAGGCCTGTCACGAGTCTTCCACTTGCTCTTCTTTTTGAAATTATGTCAGTGTAACCAAGTGACCTTAAAGAGTCGTCCAAAACATCGCCAAATATGTTGTAAACGATTGGTTCAATGCCATTCAATTCAGCATAACGGGTATAGGATTCGTACAAACCTCCTGGCGCTGGTATCTTTTTCGCTCCTAGCTGGACTTCATCGCCTGGATGGTATTTTACAACCGCAAACAGCCAATCTAAGACACCTGACACATCTTGGCCCCCTCCATTTAGTTCGTTAAGGGCTTCTACACTTTGCCCTATTCGAGACAGCTCGGCAGGCATATCGAGCGCCCAGTTAACCAATCCGCTAGCTTCCTCTTTAAGCTTATTTAACAAGAATGGATCTCTTTGGGCTGCGGTCTTTGGGGTAAGCACATATAGGATGCGTCTTCTAAAACCGCTGGTTCGGTCTTGAACCATCCATTTTGTATTAGAGGTAACCAGCAGCAATGCTGTTACAGATGCGGAATATACGCTTCCATTCTTAATTTCAATAACGATTTTGTCCCCTGATATAAGTTTCTTGAGGATGGAGCACTGTGCATCGTTTACCTTTGTAGGAATATCCGGTAATGTAATAAGCAATTTGTCATTGATTCCCCTCATTTCAAAACGATGGTTCAACCTTAATATATCTAGTGCGCATGCTGCTTCCCCCAATATATGCTCCAGCAGCTGTACAAAGGTTGATTTTCCTGTTGCTCCAGGACCCCATAAATAGAGGCAAAACTGTTCGCTGTTATCATTAGTAAATAATAAGCGTAGGTAAGCTCTTATAACATTGAGCTTAAGTGCATTACACCCAGTTAAATCAAGAAGAAACTTCTTATGTGTATCCGTCAATGATGTACACAAATTGAGTGAAATGCCACTGCGATGAAAGGCCCATAAGTTTTGGTCGGAGGGTAGCAACTTTTTTTTGCCGTCCTGCACAACTAGTAAGCCATTATTAAAGTGTACGCCCTTTTGTCCCTCCCACCCCATCTGAATCTCTATCGGTCTCTTCACAGAATACATCCTCTTGCGCTCCCGCTCCCGCCACATCGAGGAATTTTCCCTCCAGGGGGTTATCCAGGTTCTCCCGATACTGACTCAATCCCATTAGCCTCCGTTTAATTGACATACGAGTTATGTAACAACCCCGTTATAGGCGCCGCTCCCAGGGGTAGCATGTTGCTGGGGCATATTTTTACTCTACTGATCAACCACTCTGTCGTACCGGTATGGTCAACACTCCCACCCACTGATTTGCCAATCATCCGATGTAGTTCGTCCCGTCTTTCTGAGGTCAATTTATTTCAATTCATTTCTGTATATTCTATACCTGACATTACGTACGTGGTTGTTACGTGGTTGCGGGACAGTTGCTCACTTACGTACGTAGGATCTGTAAAAATCTCGATCGTATTTGCTACGATGCTAACCGATTGAGTAACAGACTCTGATTCACCAACCGATGCGAGAACCGATAGATTTAGCAATAGTTTGTGCAAGTCCCTCCAGAGAATCGATGTTGCGAGTCAAAGGTTTGGAATGGTCTAATGCATATCCCCTGATTGATTGATCCATCGAGGGACAGTACACAAGTGTGGAAGCAATATTCAACAAGAGATTAGTCACTGACAAATTCGGTGGTTTCTTCCAAATTTCTTTCTGTGGTACTTCTGGTGGCTTCGGTGGAAGCCACCAACACGGCTTGGGGAGTTTCTTCATTATTCACTATTGCTGTGCGGCAGTCACCGAAGCCAATATTGCGTCATCTATCCATTGCTTCAATTACTTGTTGAAAAGGATCAACGCGCAGCCCTCAATTTGATTTGTTAAAATGGTAATTGATCCATCGATGAAACCATTCTTTCGGTATACGCCCCTATCGGGGCGTGTCGTACTACACCTAATCAAACGAAGTTTGCCTGTTTTCGCCACGATACGAGTTGTAATCCATGTCATTAATCCCCCCGATATTCCTTTCGATGTAGTTGAAGTCTCATACGATGTGATGGGTGATGACGTGCCGGCCATGCATCACTCACATACAAGCAACAGGAAGCGTCTTGACAAAGAAGGAAGGTTGTGGCTGAATGTATGTGCAATAAGCAAAGTAATGTTTAAATACAAAACTCGTTAGACTCGCGAATAGAGTAACAGGTGGGGACGCCACATCTACCTACTCGGAATTATGCCTGGTATTGGAATATGCTAATGTGTGTAGTTTAGTCTCAGTAAGAAAATGCGTCTGGCAACTCATACGCATGTGCATAGGTATACACAGGAGTAAAGGAGGTTCGACGGCACACTCAGTAAAGATATACGACACTTGTATTGGTTGCACTCAATGTGTAAGAGCTTGTCCGACGGATGCATCGGAGACGGTACCTTGGGAGGGGTGTAAAGCTAATCAAATTGCTTCCGCCCCCAGAACCGAAGATTGTGTAGGTCGCAAGAGATGTGAATCTGCTTGCCCAACAGATTCCTTAAGTGTGCGCGTCTATCCAGGGTCAGAAACAACTCGTAGTATGGGTCTAGCCTACCAAGTAATTGGTGATACAAAAATAATACTAAGTGAGAGCCAGATATTCCTCCTCCGACTCGTATCCAGTTGGATATGAGTCGGGGCATCGCCCTGATAAATACTTTATTCAATTAGGAATAATTATTCCTATCACCTCCAATTCATGAGTAATATACCTTGGTTAGTGACGGTCGCCACTCTCCCAATTCTTGCAACAGGTATTTCAATTCCGATGTTTTCTTCTTGCAACGAAAGCGGAATCGTCGGTACCAGGTATTTGTATACCAGACCCCGTACCGATAATCTACGCATTTCATCACAATTTTTACATCGATAATAAATCGATCCAATTGCCAGGGGAGATTATAGCCGGAGAAATCCTTCTCTCGGATCCAATTCTGGCTCAGGTATCCACGGATTATTCCCCACGGGTCTTACTCTAATGGGACTTTGTTACTACTTCAACAAACACATCTGCCTGTCCAATGAAAAACGAATCTATGCATTTGTTTTTTTACTCCTTTCCCAATACCGACTATATGCATGTGATGGCCAAACAGTTGTATTTATCTCTCCGAGCCTTTTGCGTTTCTCTCTGTACACGGGAGTTGGAACATATAACAAATTTGAGCTTATGTCTATGAAATGGGGAAAATGAAGGAAAAAAAAAAGAAGGAACAGGAAGAAAAAGGGATAGAGGTTCATATTCAGCTGCAAAACTCATGTCTTGGCGGATGGTTCCACCATCCGCTTCGGTTGTCGCGGCTCTAACTATGACTTTGCTGGGATTGGAGACCATTTCCCGACATCACGAGCTTGAGGAACGAGACACATCTTGTGTCGCCGGGAGTGCCTCTCCATACGCGTGCGTAATCTCTACCTGACTAATCGTAGTTACATTTTGTTCTTACATGCTTAGTTTGACACTCCTGGAGAGGTGCATTGCATCGCGATGCATGCGTGCCGCTGGCCGGAGTTTCTCGAGAAACGGGAGGGTATAGATCGATCGAATCGCTACGGAAGGGTTATTGCCTTTTGACTGTTCTATATATCCTTCCCTTGGTTGGCAACACCCAAATCAATATTTATATGAATTAAATAATTCGTATGAGACAACTTAACTTTCGGAAGGAGGTTACCCGTCATTTTTCATATTTTTAAAATCATTGTTTAGAATTGATGATTTAGCTAGGTTCCCCGCAGGGGAATATCATAGATAACGGATTAATTACTAGTGCGGCTTTGTCTATTCCCGCGAGGACTTGCTACGACCCGACGCATACTTCGTCTCTCGCCCAGCCGGTGGGAATAGTAGTCACTCCGATGCCTGGATTGTTTACCGTGTTTACTATTCCTTCAACCGCCTCTACTAGGAACGGGCGGCTCCCCGACGAAATTTCCGGTATTTTTGGGAACAGTTATGAGTCAAAATCTGTTTCGTACTCAAACGGTTCCCCCTTCGAAAACGATTGGTGTGGTATCAACCCCTATTCACTCACTATTCATGTTGCTTGCTTTTAGGGTTACAAAATAGTTAATTGTTCAAATTCTGATTTGATTGATTATATCGGAACCTGAAAATTGTTTGTTTCAATCCGCTATTATTGAAGTGAAGTACCTTCTAGTTTGGATAATTCCGGGTAATGATCAGTTCTATTCCGATAAGAGAGGTACCGGGCAAGCATTTTGCCCGTCGCGGCACCTCCCACCCGTGCAATCCCCGCCTGAATTCGAATGGACCAGAAAGTTATTGTTTCACTTGTTGGAACAATAAAGAGATGGTTGAAGGTTTGGATATAGTGGAAGAGATACACCCGTCGATTCTCCTTTTCCCGAACATATCAGACATATACTCCGCTTCACTACTTGATTGGAATTGCTACTCCCCTGGCCATAAACAAGCCTTCGCCGCAACTGAACCAAATAAAGATATTGAGGCGGACAATCCCGTTTCATGTTGGGGTCAGCCATCCGTGATTGTGCAAACCGATTCCTAACGAATTAACCCCTGAAGAACGAGTCCAAACCAATAAAAATCCCGTGGAGGCTACTGCAGCAGGTGCCTCCCCTCGCCAATTATTGCTGATTCTGGTGTGGAGATGAATAGCATATACCAACCGAGTCACTAGCGACCGAGTTTCCTTAGGATCCCGACTCCGATACGACCCCCACGCCTCATTAGCCCACACCGAACCGGATGGAATACCGACTGTCGGGAGAGAAAGCCCCACACTGATGATTCGATGGCTCCACCAATCTGATTTAGCAATTAATTGATTTCTATGTAAATTTAAAAATAAATGGTAGGAGGATTTTTCCACAACGTTTTTGTCCCCAACCAATTCATGAAAATCTTTACTTATTTTTTGGCGTTGTATCCAACTGGTGAAAACACGATTCGCAGTAATGATGAGGGATTTTTTACCGCCGGTGAAACAAACTGTTGGTGGAGATATTGCCAGTGGAGACCCACGTGGTGAAGCTGCGTAGCTCAATAACGTCGTACTTACATGCGTCGTCGACCAATGGGATTACGAAGCAGGTACTAATGGTGTATATTTTTGCATCTCCCCAGGAAGACCCAGAGTTGCAAATTCGTGGGTTAGTGAAGCACACGGTCCCGCGGTTGCGGCTGACCACTCATTCCGGTTCTTAAGGCCTAGGATCAGGTATGGTGGGGAAAAGCTCCATGAAGGGAACATAAATGATTCGTACAAATCGCTTGGTGGGAAATGCCTGTACCGTACCCAACAGGTGGTCATTAATCCGGTCATACACGGGAAAGCAATTACTACGCCCTTTCTGCTTGAGTCACCAACCCCATTGAATCTACCAATTAGGTATGTCCAGTCACATGTAGTAGCAAAAAAAAGGGTAAAAAGGGGAATGTAAACGAGTATTTTCTCCATTACGTGCATCATGCAAAAGGGGAAAAGAATCAACTATTGTCTATATGAATATCTACATCTATCAATGTGTACGTATACACATACATTTAAAGAGAGATAGATTCGTAGATATCTACGGATTTTCGGAGGTGCCTTGTCGCTGTTCATTCATTCCACATCGATTCGTGAACCATCTCTCGTTCATGACATACTTACTCTAAAATCATACCCCGACAAATAGACAATTCGACAAGTTATCCGTGTCCACCTTGTTACGATTGTCACCCCGAGCATGTCAATATCCCCGGAATGGAAGTTCCTATATTACTTCCTCTCGATTGACTCTCAATAGGATTTCGAAATGGGGTGGTTGCATTGCCGCTACTCGGATTCGAACCGAGATGCTTAGGCACTGCTTCCTAAGAGCAGCGTGTCTACCCATTTCACCATAGCGGCTTGCGGTTTGACGAAACCATGGTAACGCATTAGCGAGTGTAGTGTCAATATATTTCTCTTTTTACCTCACAAGATTGGATCAACGTCTTAATTCGATGCTATAATCACATGACTTGCGGGGTATAGCGCAGCCCGGTAGCGCACCATCTTGGGGTGATGGGGGTCGCAGGTTCAAATCCTGCTATTCCGAACGACATCCAAATGTAGTTGCTAAATAGCGATAGGAAGATGAAAGAATAGAAAAATGGATAAATGAATTTTCAAAAGACGTTTGAAGTCTATAGTTCCCTATAGATAGGCATGGGATAGAATAAAATATGAGGAACTTTCCAGAGCAAGCCCGCTGTGGACTGCACCTGGGAAATTGTCCAAGCCAAAGTTTGTATGACCCAGATGTAGGTCGTGACCAGATGCCATCATCGATCCCCACTCCTCAAAAAAGACTCTTTCATATTCTGACGTTGAATAAGAATTATCCCCCGACAGATCTTTTGAATTAAACAGACTCCACGTAGGTTTCAAATAATCCCTACCGCGCTCCCTGGTGGGGGGGGATTTGCCCCACCCTAGGCGGTGAAGGTGTCCCCCACCCCCAGTTCTACATCCGATTTCACACTTTTCAATTACATCCCAACATCTCCCGCCACGTCTCGTCGAAGCCGCAACCCGGGCGGGTTTCCCATGAAGCGGTTTCATTTTCTCACGACCTCGCGTTTATCCACTCCAAAATAGGGGTCGAATCCGACCCGCACAAAGTTGGGTTTCCCGATGAACGCGATATCGAACGATCCCGACATCTCGTTTGCGTCAACAGTAGGCATAGACAATTTTGTAGAGGGGGTTAGAAGCATCTGACGACGCCGACATTCCCCTTCTCCCTTCCCGGTGTCGAACCAACAAGTAGTTAGGATCATACTTCCGTTTCGGAAAGCCTGTCGCCCGTCATCGCGTAGTAAAAGCTTTTTGAACAACCTGTTAGAACGGATTTAGCTAGAGAAAAAGCTTTTGATGCTTGTTTGACCACCTTGGTTTTCCAAACATGATTGCGAATTTTCTTCCTTGATCTAGAAGTACGTTTCTTCGGAACTGCCGTGGTGGATGCATCTATCCGATCTCGTGATGGAAAAAAAGAACGATTGATATAACTGCGTTTATAGACACTTATGATGTGGTAATAAACAGGACTCGATGTTTTGCAGAATTAGTAATAGAGACGTCTACCGAATAAATTAGCCGTATTGCGACGAACAGACTAATTGAAAAAAAAAAAATATAAAATTTTTAATTGGTCTTTGTCGAAACCGGTATTTGCGGCGGCAAGGAAAGGCGTCCCAATCATTTATACTTTTTTTCCGTCTGAAAGGATGGAATCAACTAATAATCGAACTTGATTTTGCCTATATCGTGAATTCTTTTTTGTCCCGTCCTTATCCCTTTCGGAATGTACCCCCCCTATTAATTTTTTCTTACCGAAACAACGGCGCGAGATTCTTCCCCTAACCGTTGCCTCATCCAGCCATGGGCGTCCAATCTCGATTCTGGATCCGAAACGAATTACCAAAACTCGATGAATTGATACTTCTGTGTCAAAATCAGAATCCGATGTATCACCCCTAATCAATGCCGGAGGGTTAATATCATGAGACCCATTTTGTTCTACCCGTAATTGCTTTCCTCCCACATCAATCATTGCGTATCTACTCATTATAATTTTTTCCATTTCAAATTTTTTTGTGAAACAACATTTGGATTCAATAACCCGGTTCGGATTAGTATCCCCAACGTGCCTGACTTTGTCAAGTTTAGTCAACAGAATTAAGCTTGGGGAGCTCGTTCTATCATTCAAATTACCCCCTTTTCAAAAATCTAGAGGCTTTTTTAATTAATGACCGCCTGTGTTTCACCCCCCCCGCTTTTTTATCCCTCGGATTACATCGATACGGGTTTAATGTCTATACAGAATCGGCATATGAATATACTTGGTCATTTCCCACGTCTTTTGCAACTTCCGGAGTGGTTGGATCGGCACCGCCCTCCACCGCAGAAGCGATTGGACTTCCCCGCCGCACACGTGTTGGTCATGCCTGACGCTTAGTCATTGGCAACTACCGAGCCTGTTTGAGTAGATAAAAATGTTTATTATTCATTTTAATGGTACATAGATTGAATCTGAATCCGGTTTGATGAATCATTAAGGGACTCGACGCTGCGTCTGCATCGGGCTGCTTCCACGCCACGACGGGCGGGACACTTCCCCCTCTTCTTGAATTCCATCGAATGCTTATAAGGAGCTATGTCTGGCGTGATCCCCGAATCTCCCCTTTCGTTTGGAAACCATCAGATAGTGTAGTTGAAAAGGAGGAGGATTCATTAGTCTCCGTCTTGGCATTGTCAGAGTGGAAATAGATTGAAGGCTTTTACTTGCTCGATCTGTTTCCAACTGGGCAATAAGTCCCAGATCCAATTTTCTTGGAGGTATTTTCCGAAGGGGTTTTTGCCTGCCGGTGTTTCAATCTTGTTGATCTGTAGTCATACTCCGTCTCGGAACTCAAATCGGGCTTGTCTACTCCCCAACCATTCTATGGACAATCCGATTCACTCGTTTCGAGCTTGCTAGGCAAAGAAGTCGGGCAATGCCTCCCTCCGTTTCGGCAAGGAGCCTATGCTCTCGCCTCGAAGGGGATAAATCGACACACATATTTATAGAGGAAATTTTTTCGTAGGCGGGATGTTGGGACGATATGCTGGAGCATCCTCCGGAGGAAATGACTCCCCAGACTCGGAAATATATCTATTCTTCTTTGATTCCAAATATCCTTTACCGTATGAGCCTCTTTTACTCCAAAAAGGAAGATCTAGTATTTGTTCATCATTCGGAGTCTCAAAAGCAGGAATTACCTGATCGGTAAAGGGGAGATATATCTCTCCTTTACCGATTCAACTTGTCCGGCAGCGCATGACTACTGATCTGGGCTCGAAAAGACATGTAATAAGTTTTTATACAGAAGTGGTCTTCCATTCAAAAACTGTTTTGTCCTTCGATCCAACCGAGTTCTATCGAACCAGAATGGATTGAACAGATACTGGTAACTTTCGAACAACATGTTATAAATAAAAAAGTCTCTCAATTGGGAACGGTTCCGTTTCATCCACCTGTCTCTATGAACTAAAAGTCTGAGACGGACAAATCGTTCCTTCAAATTTTCTACCACAAGGTTTTGGTACAGATGAACGGGGAGAGACACGAGCGGGTACTGCAAATATGTATGCATGAACCAAGTCTCTTCGATATATTCGAAATTTCCCTCTTCGTCCGAAGGAGCATTCTCCAACTGCTTCGCGGATGACTCAGTAGTTATCGATTTCCGGTTATATCCACGATAGAGGAACATATTTTTAATCCCTTCATTCGAAAAATGTTTCTCGCGCTCTCTTTTCAAGCCATAAGTCACGTAGAGTCTCCGAACCAGTTCTTGCTTCACCAAAAAATTGCGATGCGGGAAAGAAGGGCTAGAATCCGGTTGGAGTAGAAACATGGGGTCCCAGGTGAAGCGCCCTCCTACGAATAGAACCGATTCATTGAACCGATTCCATTGTGTTTCGTATGAGCTTGACGATTCGGAGAGTCTCAATTCGGGGAATTGATCACGTAACGACATAGTTTCCAACCGATCTTCTAATCTTCTTGTCTGTTTCTGTCTCAACCTATTCAAAGTTCTTGTATGACTGAGATGATATCCTCTTTTTTCGTACGGGTCAAATTGGCTGTCTTCACCACTATCCCATTGAGAATCCCGTTGTAGGACTCGACGATAATCCGGGTGGAGAGGGGGTGAGGCACACCAATCATCGAATTCCGGTAATAATCTTATCGATTCATAAATATCGCTTCGCATAAAGCTGAAATGCCAGATCCTAGGAGACCACGTCATCTCACGCGGTACCTCTCCTAAAATCGAGTCGGTTCCAATTGGCTGTTTTATTCCGAAGTCAGTTCGAATCTCGGACAGCCCCCCCGTTTCCGCAAATTGGGGAGAATAGCTTGCACATATCATACCTGGGGAGTACCAGGATTTCATAGGAGAAGGAAAGGAAAGACCATTCCCGGATTGATTGCCATTTCTACAGATTTGTGGGCGTGAAAAATCTCTGAAGAAGTTTTCTAGAATACCACAAGCGAGATAAAAATCGTTTTCTAAAATTTTATCAATCACGATGGGATTATCTCCACCTATCACATCCATTTCGAACCAGGAATCACGAGCCGCCAACTCAGCCAATAGCCCTAAAATGTGCGTAAATAAGATTGATTCCGTAACCGTCGATTCGGTTCTTGAATATTCCAAAAACCAGTTAGATAAGTGATAAAACCGCCTCTTCAATGTATTACGACCGATCCAGAAGGGATCCGCAGGAGAAGTGTCTATCAAACTATTTTTTAGAATAGCTTTTCCTATCCTGTGAGAAAAAATTTTGTAGGGACTGTATTCGATTTCACTACCCATGTGAATTACAGCCGAGTGCTGTCTATGCATAGTAAATCCAATTGTGTCACTACACACAAGTTCTCTCTTTCTATAAATACCAATTAATAACGCTCCTTGAGCAAGAAATAATAAATCTTGTCTACTATAACCCGTGGTTCCAAACCCAGTACCTTCAAGAAGAGATGGATCAGCGTGTGTGTCGAATCCCTTGACACTTAATAGAATCAGCAATTCTTTTTGACGCTGACGCCTGTTAGACCTCCGAAAATTTATCAACTTGTTCAACCGGTTCGGAGCTATTGGAGCTGGATCCACCTCCGCGGGTACGTGGGTCGAGGCAATAACGAGATTGTTACGAATGCAAAAATTCCTTTGCTCATTATGGATACTCTTAAGTACTAAGCAAGGTAAGAATCTAGGATCCGCTTCTGATTCATGATACGAACGATGAGCATTCAATCCATGAATGTCTTGAATCCGTATTACACAGGGAGACATCTCCTTCGCCATTTCAGAAACGAGACTCACTCGATATACGCTCTCTTTCGAGATGAAGTTTCCACGTTCATTATTGAAATATGATCGATTGTATAACAATTTTGGTATTGGCGGTTTGACCAACGGGGAGTAGGAGTCAGATGTTATATCCCTAATAAGATGAGATCTTCCAGTTTCCGTAGGTCCTATTAATGGAATTCCTTCAGACGACGATAGTAATCCTGACTGAAGCGAGGCAGGTACATCACAATATGGCGCACGTGGAATGCCTCTCCGTTTCATCGAAACTGGAAAGAAAATATTCATTCCGGGAGCGAAAATAACCCACTTCTCTGCAGGATCCGACTTGCGAATCTTATAATTCCATAAATTATTTTGACGGATCCGATGTAGGTATGACAAGAGGATCGATCCTCCCGGGGAGGGTCCGCATTTTGGCTCACCGTTCAAAGGACGAAAACTCGATCTTGATCTATATTTTGAAACAGTCTCATTTGTAACTAAATATTGAGTCAGTAGTTCCTTATTTACCCTGAGGGTGTCGGAGCTTTCCCTGCGTAGCATCCATGAATCAAGTCCGTTCTTTACCAAGGAATAATAGAATATATTATTGATGTGATTCAAGACTCGTTTCAGGAAATGTATCAGTGCATCCCTTATTCCCATTTGCCCTATTATCGGAGGATAATACATCACCTTCTTCAAATAGGACCTACGCATCGGGTCTTTCGAGTATCCAATCGTAGCAAATCGTTTCCATAAATGGAGAGAATCAAAACCTGAAACGACGGGCCAGATAGACTTGGAAGATGCAAGAACAAGTAATATGGAAAGAACAAGTTGAAATGGGATGGACGTATCTGAAAATTTTAATATTGTTGACCATCCCAAATATGAAACCTTCGTTTAATTAGTAATTTCTTCGACAAGAAATAAATTTAGTTTGGAAAATATGTCAATAATTGAATCGTTTCTAAATCTCGATGCTAATCTTTGTAACAGGTAAGATCTAGCACCATCCATGGTCTCCGCCGTCCTTTTTGCGATGCCGGGAATATGGTAGTGGGAGTCATCACCCACTTTCGATACCATTTCTGAATATGTGTTCCTTATCAGATCGTGAAAGTATTTCCACCAGGTAGGGGTGAAAAACCAAGGTATATATCCCCCAAATAGGCGCCATTTCTCCGAGATATTGTCTTTCCAAAAGATCCAAGAGATCTTGTAGTCATTTAAGTCGTTTAAGAAATCCCGGAGATCAACCGGGTGGAATACACAGACAGGTTTCTCCCCCATGTATGAATTTGCCAATTTTGCATCTTCGTACAGAACCCCCTTTGCAAGCAGTCCCATGGGAGATTCCGGCGTCGTACCGATGCGGAACGACGAGATTCTTTCTGACCGGTAAGGTGTTTCTAATTCTCTCAATTCCCAGAAAAACCTAATGAATGAATCATTTTGGTCGAGTCGATTTTCGATGAAACCATTCACCGAGCCTGATCCCCAAATAGACTTATTTGAATCGACTTGATCCGAACTCAAATTCTTAGCATGAGTTTGAGATCGCCAATCTGTTAGTAGCTTATCGGTTCCTAATGCTTGTTTCGAAGAATTTATACTGCTATTGCGCGAGAAAAAAAAGGAATCTATCCTTTCGTAGGGGAATAATCTTTGCGTCGGCAGCAACCTCCTGAGATTCGAAATTAAATTGAAGCGTCTATCTAAATGGGTTAATGATGAAAACGTCACGAATTTATTTGAATCGGACGGAGTAAATTGAATCGTCGTAAGTATATAATTATTTTTTTCTCCTTCTATTCGTTGCGAAGCGCTGAGTAATAACGAGTCAGATACGTGAGATTGAACGGATGAAACGATTCTTTCCATCCCGAAAGATCCTATTCCGAAACAGGAACCAACTTGACAATTAGAACTCACGCAAAAATCATCTAAAAGATTGGAGTAGCTATCGCCGTGTCTCTTGATGAGCAAGTCCCTCATCCTCACGACCCCAAATTTCGGGAGAAAATCTCTTTCAGCACGGTTTGGTAGAGATGAATGAGATCGATTTGGAAAGTCCCATGCGATCACTCTATCTAAAAAACGTTTCTGAAACTCCCTTTTCGAGTCTTTTCCAAGACTCCACTTATCCGGGGAAAAATTCCAATTCTGTTTCGCCATGATGTAAGGAGGATCATCGGAAAAAGCTTGAATAGATCCGATACCGGATGATCCAATAGGAAATGGATCAACCGTATGCGTGAGCGAGATTAGAGAGCCTCCTGCCCCTTCTTCATCCACCGATGATCCAGAATCTATGAATAAATGATCCCTTTCCTCGAGAATTCTTTTTAATACATAAACCTTCCCGTAAATATCGAGTGAGTGAAAATCAAAAAAGGAATTGGTCCATATATGATCCGGATTGTTCACTTCATCAACGAAATAATCAATTGCATTTATAAGTACTCGGTAAATAAATCCAGAAAAAACACATTTGTAAAGAAATGACACATTGTTAGATTAATGGGAATACTTCTCATTCCTACCGGTTGTTGTCTTGATAGTGATAACAATATGACTTGTTAGGAACCTGTTTCTCCAGGTTGATACCCTGCGTATCAACGTATCCAAGTTGTACTCGAATTCCGCAAAGACTTTCCTTGGAGGAGGAAAAGACAAGTCTATGGTTGTACCAAGATCTTTGCACACACTCGATTCGACATTCACATACTCATTAATTACAAATGGAATACGTCCGATCAGCAAACGCTTCGGGTTCCCTCCCCATCTCACTAATCTCTTTCCAATGGTGATTTCAGCCACACGGGTAGATTCTTTGCTTCCCGTCCAGCCATCTAACCGGTATTGGATTCGCGAGAAATATTCAGCAACTAATGTGCAGAAACTATCATGTAAGAGAAGCATGTATATTGAGCAGAAGGGGGTTAACCCCTTCCGTTCGTACCATCTGACCAGAGGACCTAGGAGGCGTACGCTTCCCCTTTCCTTCGATCGAGTCAGACAAGTAGTATTCTTTCTATATTTGTCAGTGACTACTCGGGGTATACCCAGAAAGATCCTACCCTTTTTGAGAAAACTCTTTTTTGTATCCACACACTTGTTACTCCGAAATCCGAATCTATTCCATAAAATTGTATTGGGTAATAGATCCCCCTCACATCTGAATGCTTTTACGGATTCTTCGCCATTCCGATCAATACCTCCTGCCCTATTCGGAATTGGAGCCGATTCTCTAAAGCGTAGAGGAGGCCCAATCAGTCGATCTCCCATTGATTTCTTCCTTGTTTGTGAAGAAATCTGTGAGATGGGGGATTCCATCCCATTCTTGCGTGAGTTGAACCTCAATGATTGAAGTACCCACCTGGGATTCCGGCAGGGATAGAGATTTTCATTAGAACCACTTCCTGCTACTCCCGCCATAGAAGGGGGGGCATAATACCAAGTGAGAGAATTGGGTAGGAAGTATCGAAGATCTCTTCGGATTTCCCATGAATCCAAAAATGTTTTGGTATATGGGAAGACGCAACCTCCGTCCCTTCTCCCTACAAATTCTTTATAGGATTCGAAAAACCGATTGAAATATTTCAAATTTTTTGTATCACACATAGGGTTTTGCCGTCGCTCCCCCTTTCCCAAGCCAACCAAAAAATCTCTACTTAAATCTGAGTCATAATCATGATATGTCTTTCTTATTTTGTTCCTCCCATCAGCGTATAAGGATGATCTTATCGATAGAGGAACAGAGAAAGAAATATGAAAGGAATCCACCGATGGTTCTTCGATCGTTTCGCCACCCTCACCAATAAGTCTTGCCAAATCTATTGGACTTCTTTGGTTTGACTCCTTCGCAATCAAGGAACAATGTATGGAAATTGGTAGTGCCAATAACGCGAGTATCTCCAGAGTAGCTCCTTTACCTCCTCGTACAGAATCGCGCAAGTTTCGTAGAAAAATCGAGCTGAACAATCACGCATCAAATAATCTAATGAAAGGTTTATAACTAAAAGATAGATTAACTAGGGATTTTTTTTGATTCTGGTTCTTCGAGAATTCGAACGAGTAACAAAATTGGTCTCCCACTAGCTTCAAAACTCTAGATAGGAAATATGAAATTCCGACTCTGTTTGCTTTCGCTTTTTTCACTGCCCCACTCTCCTTGTTCGTCGCGCTTACACGCAGTTTATATGTATGCAACCTCCGGTATCATTTAGACATATTTCATTATACAGATAAAATCAATAAATTCAAGTCCCAATAAGGTTGATTTGTATCTAGCACTTACGTCATCTCGACAAATCCCTTGAGGAGGTTTGGTTTGCTCCCCCCCATACGTTTTTTATCAGGATGCTATCGCTTACACACCAGGAATGGGTTGCATAATCGGATGGGCGAACGACGGGGATTGAACCCGCGCGTGATGGATCCACAATCCATTGCCTTGATCCACTTGGCTACGTCCGCCCCCCCCCCTTTTTTTTTTTATCACTTAATAATATGAACATGAAGGAAGACGGGACTTATGTGATATAATAGGGTTCATTGACTGAGACGGGGTTACTCGAACAAATCTGATTTGCACAAGTGTATCCATACGGGTAGTTAGATACGCAGACACATCCGCATCGAGACAAAATATCAGGGACTTTATTCTGTAAATAATCTGTTTTCAATTTATCCCAGTGATCACGGGACGTCAATCACTTTGTGAATTGGAACAAAAGAGATAGATTGGATGTTTCCAACAGTTGCGGAGGAGTATTCTAAAGAATATTCAGAATAGGGTAGGTATGGGAGACCAATTTTTTCATGAGTCTGTAATGAATGGTTACCAATTCCTTTTTACTTGTAGTCGTGGAAAAGCATGGACTCCATGCGTGAAATACCAAAGTCTTGCTTCTCAAGACTTTGGTATTTCACTTCACTACGGGACCGGACGGCTCTTACCCGTTCACAGAAGGAGCTTCGAGAAGAGCTAAATCTAGAGGAAAATTATGAGCGTTACGTTCATGCATAACTTCCATACCTAGGTTAGCGCGGTTGATGATATCGGCCCAAGTGTTAATTACACGACCTTGGCTGTCAACCACAGATTGGTTGAAGTTAAAACCATTCAAGTTGAATGCCATGGTGCTGATACCGAGAGCGGTGAACCAGATACCTATTACAGGCCAAGCAGCTAAGAAGAAGTGCAGAGAACGGGAGTTGTTGAAGCTGGCATATTGAAAAATCAGACGTCCAAAGTAACCGTGAGCAGCTACAATGTTGTAGGTTTCTTCCTCTTGACCAAACTTATAACCTGCATTAGCAGATTCATTCTCAGTCGTCTCTCTGATTAAACTGGAAGTTACCAAAGAACCATGCATCGCACTAAATAGAGAGCCGCCAAATACGCCAGCTACACCCAACATGTGGAAGGGATGCATAAGGATGTTATGCTCGGCTTGGAAAACAATCATGAAGTTGAAAGTACCAGAAATGCCTAGGGGCATACCATCAGAAAAGCTTCCTTGACCAATTGGGTAGATCAAGAATACGGCGGCGGCAGCTGCGACGGGGGCTGAGTATGCAACAGCAATCCAAGGACGCATGCCTAGACGGAAGCTTAGTTCCCACTCACGACCCATGTAGCAAGCCACACCAAGTAGGAAGTGAAGAACGATAAGTTCGTAGGGACCACCATTGTAAAGCCATTCATCGACGGAAGCTGCTTCCCATATGGGGTAGAAGTGTAAACCTATAGCTGCGGAAGTGGGGATGATGGCACCGGAGATGATGTTGTTTCCGTATAGTAAAGACCCAGAAACAGGCTCGCGAATACCGTCGATATCCACAGGGGGGGCTGCAACGAAGGCGATGACAAATACAGAGGTTGCGGTTAGTAGGGTAGGAATCATTAAGACGCCGAACCATCCGATGTAAAGACGGTTTTCGGTGCTGGTGATCCAGTCGCAGAAGCGACCCCATAGGCTTGCGCTTTCGCGTCTTTCTAAAGTTGCAGTCATGGTAATTTATGGTTTTCAAAGCAATGAGTGATTGATTTCCCAGGCGAGTGCGCTTGTTAATTCGTAGTATATCACGAAATCCTGTTTGTGTCAACCAAATTTGAGTTTCCAATAGGAGTAAGGACGAAGAAGACTCTCTGATGTTTTGCACATTTCTACTTGTCATTCCCGTATTGCGGGGTATATCCATTCGACGATAATAATGAATCGGTAGAATCCCTCTCTACATCTCGCATGGGAGATAGAGACAAATCATTTATTGACGGCGGGAACGATATGGGTTATCAACTTCTTATCCGTGATGGAACAATATCCCGCTACAACGGGATGAGCTACAACATTCCATCTGTAATAGAATTGTTCTTATCGGATGGGACCTCTCAAATCAAAGAGATTGAAAGATTGTGCAATCGGGGTAGATAAAAGAATTGAGTGGAGGAAAAATGGGATGGACCCCCACCCTCCCCTTCCCCGATCAAATCCCTAGTTGGGCTCAAGAATCAACGGATTTGGGCGAAACGCGGGTATCTCATTCCCGGTTCATAATCGGAATAAGCCTCCCCCCACTGCGGACGGCAATCGCCCAGAACAAACATAATTTTCAATGTATGTCGCGATCGATCCCAAATTCTCAGTCGATCTCTTCTCAAGCATTTCCTCGATGAACTTTCCAACTTCACATCTTTTCTGGATGAAAAAATCTTTGAGGAAGAAACCCTCACGATCGAGTCACCCGAAAAATACCCACTATTTAAATACATCTTTCTATTTGTATAATCCTTTTTGATTCATAGGTTCTTGGCATGTCTCGAATTTTAGTTTTTGACACCCAGCGCTTCCAAGTTTATCTCAATCCACAGGTGAGGAGTTATGGATTGAAATAAACCCGGAACTAGCGGAAATGGGCAAAAGCTTTGTTAGCTTCTGCCATCTTATGAATCTCTTCCTTCTTTCGTACTGCACTACCAGAGTTTCTGGCAGCATCCATCAATTCATCACTCGATCTCAGAGCCATGTTTCGACCTGGACGTTTCCTACAGGCGATCAGTGACCAGCGGATAGCCAAAGCCTTCCCCTCTGCAGGTGTGACTTCAACGGGAATTCGGTGGGTTGATCCCCCCACGCGTCTGGATTCCGTCGCAACATCGGGAGTTACCCCACGTATGGCTTGGCGAAGAATAGACAATGGATTTTTCTTTGTCTTTTGTCTTATACGCTTCATAGCTCGATAAAGAATTTGATAAGCCAGATATTTTTTACCATCCCTCATTGTACAACCAACCAACATGTTCACTAATCGATTCCGATAAATGGGATCCGATTCGGCATCTCTCTTCTTATTCACTATACTGCTCCGATGTGACATGAATTTGCAAATGCATCCGACGCTCTTTCCACCTCACCCGTTAAATTATTATTTTGGCTTTTTGACTCCATATTGTAGGGTGGATCTCCCAGATTTTATTTGGGAATCTCCCTTCAAATTGCACGTGCGACTCTCATCGGATGCAGCTTTCCACATGATTGAATAAAACATATTGAAGTGACTTCAAATTACTTCGTAGAATCAATCGTATTTGCTCGTTACGTGTCGAGCATCCGTTTCCTGTTTCTCCCTCTAGGAATAGAGAAAATCGAAGTTTGGGAATAGAATGGAGAGAATCTTGCATTTCGCCCATCTGACTGAAGGTGTCCGTAGGTTTGTTAATCCAATTATCGAATGTTCATAAGTTGGAATCTCCGTCGCGGTAGTCTGGGCCCGTTCCAGGAAGGAAGAGACATTTGCAGGCAGATCCTTAGAATAGGAGTCCGGGTGAGACTTGACCTACTAGAGTGTTAATACCTTGGACACCAAGTTGCTTCATACAAACAGATGAGGAATAATCAATCTTTGCTATGGCAGGCTTCAGTCCCCTGGCAATACTTTCATTTCCGGGTCAGCTACGCATTTAGCATATCGGGACAACCGATACGGAATCATTGTGATGATACAAGTTACGACTGTGTTATGCAACGCACTAGGACGCCCCTTCTTACGATCCTTTACTCCCATAGCATCTAAGGTTCCTCTAACAATGTGATATCTTACACCGGGTAAGTCCTTGACCCTTCCGCCTCTCACAAGGACCACGGAATGTTCCTGCAAATTATGGCCAATCCCTGGTATATAAGCTGTTACCTCAAATCCGGAGGTTAATCGGACTCTGGCGACTTTACGTAGGGCAGAGTTAGGTTTTTTGGGTGTAGTTGTGAGTGGTTGACAGATAGCCAGTTCCAATGTCACTATACAAAACCGTACGTGAGATTCTCACCTCATACGGCTCCTCGTCGTTCAACTAAAATCAGGGTTGAGATCAAAGAGCTCTTCTTCAATGTTTTTTTATCCATAAGAATTTAAGAAGGAATAGGGGGATAGATTTTATTCCTTCTTCGACTATTTCTTAGAAACAACTTGATACTCATTTCTAGCCAATCACCTCATGAATTTGATATTCTACCGTTCCGGGCTTAGTTTACCATTCCCATACTGCTGATACGAATCTAGTAACCCCTTTCGTCTAATCGGTGAAACCTACCGAATAAGCGTAGTGAATCGCCCTTTCTTTCAGTAACTAATTCGTTCGTGGTAATCGCGGCGCTTACCCCAACGGAAGAGATTGGATCAATTAGATAGAATCAAAATAAAAGATGTTGACTCGACAGGTAAAGAATCTTCTCTATGAAACAAATGGATATAATTAACAGACGAATCTTCCATTTCGTGTTTATTTAAATCGTATTTCACGAATCCAATATGGAGGAGATTGACGAGTCGGTATAGGCTTATCCGTATTATTAATTACCATTAGAAAAGGAATCTGTTACAAAATAAAAGGAGCTTTTTCAATTGATTCAGCTTTCGTTCTTGCACCCCATTTCGTCTCAATGGGGCTGTCTGATAACGATTTGGTAACTTACCTACATAGAAGTGGATGCATCCACCTCGATTGGAATCGAATAGGATCCAACGGTTGCTTCAAACCCGCTAGTGTGGTACGGACGGGATCGGAGCCACAGCAGATGTCATAATCAAAGGAAAATACAAAAGACCCCTCCCTTTATCTATTTGGTTTTCAACTATTTGGTTGGTTCGTCCTGTAACTAGCCATTGAGACGAATTTAATGTCCGTCTCATTTTTTACCCCATGTCGAATCACGTCGGGGGCTCAGATTCCATGGGAAAGAGATTGTATCATGGGATCTGGAAGAGGTCAAGTCTTTGCTACTATTGCTCCACAGCACAGATATTGCCTATTTGGGAATATCTCGACGGTGATTCAAAGGATGATTATAAAAAAATTTGGGACAATGAGTAAGTTCATTTGTGTCACGAGGCGCAAGATTGGATCGACAGGTTCAATAACGTCTTGTATAGCCCTTCCGCTGCGGCGACCACATGCGAATTAACCATCATCTCTGAAATTTTATATTTGGTTTGTGAGT